GTTAATGTAGCTTAATCTAAAGCGAGGCACTGAAGATGCCCAGATGAGTATTATTAACTCCATAAACACACAGGTTTGGTCCCAGCCTTTATATTAATTGTTAGTAAAATTACACATGCAAGTATCCGCACTCCGGTGAAAATGCCCTCCAAATCATATCAACGATTAAAAGGAGCAGGTATCAAGCACGCTAAACTAGCAGCTCACAACACCTTGCTTAACCACACCCCCACGGGAAACAGCAGTGATAAAAATTAAGCTATAAACGAAAGTTTGACTAAGTTATATTAAATTAGGGTTGGTAAATTTCGTGCCAGCCACCGCGGTCATACGATTAACCCAAATTAATATACTCCGGCGTAAAGAGTGTCAAAGATATAACTACAAATAAAGTTAAAAGCCAGCTAAGCTGTAAAAAGCCACAGCAAAAATAAAACAAACTACGAAAGTGACTTTAACATCTCTGACTACACGACAGCTAAGACCCAAACTGGGATTAGATACCCCACTATGCCTAGCCATAAACCAAAATAATCTCCATAACAAAATTATTCGCCAGAGTACTACTAGCAACAGCCTAAAACTCAAAGGACTTGGCGGTGCTTTATATCCCTCTAGAGGAGCCTGTTCCGTAATCGATAAACCCCGATAAACCTTACCACCCCTTGCCAATACAGCCTATATACCGCCATCTTCAGCAAACCCTAAAAAGGAAACAAAGTAAGCATAAGCATAGGACATAAAAACGTTAGGTCAAGGTGTAGCTTATGAGGTGGAGAGAAATGGGCTACATTTTCTAACCAAGAACAACACATCCCATGACACGAAAGTTTTTATGAAACTAAAAACTAAAGGAGGATTTAGCAGTAAATTAAGAATAGAGAGCTTAATTGAACTAGGCCATGAAGCACGCACACACCGCCCGTCACCCTCCTTAAATATAACATACTACAACTTAACATATTAACAACTATAAAACATATAAAAGGAGACAAGTCGTAACAAGGTAAGCGTACTGGAAAGTGTGCTTGGATAACCAAAGTGTAGCTTAAACAAAGCATCTAGTTTACACCTAGAAGATTTCATACAAGATGACCACTTTGAACTAAAGCTAGCCCAAACACCACCTAACTCAACTATTCCAAAAAAACTTTTAAACAAAACATTTACCCACAATCATTAAAAGTATAGGAGATAGAAATTTTAATAGGCGCTATAGAGAAAGTACCGCAAGGGAATGATGAAAGAAATATTAAAAGTACTAAACAGCAAAGATTACCCCTTTTACCTTTTGCATAATGATTTAACTAGAATAATTTAACAAAGAGAACTTAAGCTAAATACCCCGAAACCAGACGAGCTACCTATGAACAGTCCTAAAGAACAAACTCATCTATGTTGCAAAATAGTGAGAAGATTTATAGGTAGAGGTGAAAAGCCAAACGAGCCTGGTGATAGCTGGTTATCCAGAATAGAATGTCAGTTCAAATTTAAATTTACCTAACAAAATTACTATAACTTTAATGTAAATTTAAATTTTAATCTAAAGAGGTACAGCTCTTTAGACAAAGGATACAACCTTCCTTAGAGAGTAAAAATACAAACAAACCATAGTTGGCCTAAAAGCAGCCACCAATTAAGAAAGCGTTCAAGCTCAACAATACAACTACCTCAATTTCAATAACAATTAAACAACTCCTAACCCAACACTGGATCAATCTATTAATATATAGAAGCAACAATGTTAATATAAGTAACAAGAATTATTTCTCCCAGCATGAGCTTATATCAGAACGGATAACCACTGATAGTTAACAATAAAATATACTCAACCCAACAATTAACTCTATCTATTAAACTAACTGTTAATCCAACACAGGCATGCTCTACCTTAAGGGAAAGATTATAAAAAGTAAAAGGAACTCGGCAAACACAAACCCCGCCTGTTTACCAAAAACATCACCTCTAGCATTACCAATATTAGAGGCACTGCCTGCCCAGTGACACCTGTTTAAACGGCCGCGGTATCCTAACCGTGCAAAGGTAGCATAATCACTTGTTCTCTAAATAAGGACTTGTATGAATGGCCACACGAGGGTTTAACTGTCTCTTACTTTCAATCAGTGAAATTGACCTTCCCGTGAAGAGGCGGGAATAACAAAATAAGACGAGAAGACCCTATGGAGCTTTAATTAATCAATTCACTAAAAATAAACTTTCAACCTACCAGGTATAACAGAACTTTAACTGAATTGACAATTTCGGTTGGGGTGACCTCGGAGAATAAAACAACCCCCGAGTGATTAAAGCCTAGACCAACCAGTCAAAGCATCAACATCACTTATTGATCCAAATTATTGATCAACGGAACAAGTTACCCTAGGGATAACAGCGCAATCCTATTCTAGAGTCCATATCGACAATAGGGTTTACGACCTCGATGTTGGATCAGGACATCCCAATGGTGCAACCGCTATTAACGGTTCGTTTGTTCAACGATTAAAGTCCTACGTGATCTGAGTTCAGACCGGAGTAATCCAGGTCGGTTTCTATCTATTTCACTTTTCTCCCAGTACGAAAGGACAAGAGAAATAAAGCCCACTTTACAAAAGTGCTTTCAGACTAATAGATGATGTAATCTAAAACTAATCAATCTATACACAAACCCACCCTAGATAAGGGTTCGTTAAGATGGCAGAGCCCGGTAACTGCGTAAAACTTAAACCTTTATCACCAGAGGTTCAATTCCTCTTCTTAACAACATGTTCATACTTAATATTATCCTCCTAATTATCCCCATCCTACTCGCCGTAGCATTCCTAACCCTAATTGAACGTAAAGTGTTGGGATATATACAATTCCGCAAAGGACCAAATATCGTAGGCCCACACGGCCTACTACAACCAATTGCCGACGCAGTTAAACTATTTACCAAAGAACCACTACAACCACTAACATCATCAACATCCATATTTATTATTGCTCCCATCCTAGCTCTCACCCTTGCCTTAACTATGTGAATTCCATTACCCATACCACACCCCCTAATCAATATAAACTTAGGAATTCTATTTATACTAGCTATATCAAGCCTAGCCGTCTACTCCATCCTCTGATCAGGCTGAGCTTCAAACTCAAAATACGCATTAATCGGAGCTCTACGAGCAGTGGCACAAACAATCTCGTATGAAGTTACCCTCGCAATTATCCTCCTATCAGTCTTACTAATGAGCGGATCATTTACATTATCTACATTAATCACAACTCAAGAACATATCTGATTAATCTTCCCATCATGACCACTAGCTATAATATGATTTATCTCAACATTAGCAGAAACCAACCGAGCCCCTTTCGACTTAACAGAAGGAGAATCCGAGTTAGTTTCAGGATTCAATGTTGAATACGCAGCTGGCCCGTTCGCCCTATTTTTCCTAGCGGAATATGCCAACATTATTATAATAAATACTCTCACAGCAATCCTATTCCTAGGAACATCTCACATCCCTCACATACCAGAATTATACACAATTAATCTCACCATAAAAACCCTGCTCCTAACCACCCTATTCCTATGAATCCGCGCATCCTATCCACGATTCCGATACGACCAACTTATACACTTATTATGAAAAAGTTTCCTACCTTTAACTTTAGCCCTATGTATATGACACGTATCACTACCAATCATAACATCAGGCATTCCACCCCAAACATAAGAAATATGTCTGACAAAAGAGTTACTTTGATAGAGTAAATAATAGAGGCTCAAATCCTCTTATTTCTAGAAATATAGGAATCGAACCTACTCCTGAGAATTCAAAATTCTCTGTGCTACCAAATTACACCACATCCTACTAGTAAGGTCAGCTAAACAAGCTATCGGGCCCATACCCCGAAAATGTTGGATTACACCCTTCCCGTACTAATAAATCCAATAATCTCCACAACCATTATAACAACTGTTATCCTAGGAACCATCATTGTAATAACAAGCTCCCACTGACTAATAATCTGAATCGGCTTCGAAATAAATCTTCTAGCTATTATTCCAATCCTAATAAAAAAATTCAACCCACGAGCAATAGAAGCATCCACCAAATACTTTCTAACACAAGCCACCGCCTCTATACTACTTATAATAGCAATTATCATCAACCTCATATACTCAGGCCAATGAACTATCACAAAAATCTTCAACCCAACAGCATCCATTATCATAACAACAGCCCTAATCATAAAACTCGGACTTTCCCCTTTCCACTTCTGAGTACCCGAAGTAACACAAGGCATCTCACTAGCTTCGGGCTTAATCCTACTCACATGACAAAAGTTAGCCCCAATATCAATCTTATATCAAATTCCATCATCCATCAATCCAGACATACTATTAACCACCGCTATATTATCTATCATAGTAGGAGGCTGAGGAGGCCTCAACCAAACCCAATTACGAAAAATCATAGCATACTCATCAATCGCCCACATGGGATGAATAACAGCTATCCTAATCTACAATCCAACAATAACAATACTAAACATACTAGTCTACATCACAATAACACTCACCACATTCATACTATTTATAACCCACTCCTCAACCACAACCTTATCACTTTCCAATACATGAAACAAAACCCCTCTAATTACTACACTCATCCTAACAATCCTACTATCTTTAGGAGGCCTCCCACCACTATCAGGATTTATACCTAAATGACTAATCATCCAAGAACTTACAAAAAACAACAACATTATCCTACCAACATTAATAGCTATCACAGCATTACTCAACCTATACTTCTACATACGATTAGCTTACTCCACATCACTAACTATATTCCCATCAACAAATAATATAAAAATAAAATGACAATTTGAAAACTCAAAACAAATAATCCTCCTACCAACACTAACCATCATATCACTACTTCTCCTACCCCTAACACCAATAACTTCCATTTTAGACTAGGAATTTAGGTTACATAGACCAAGAGCCTTCAAAGCTCTAAGCAAGAGAAAAATCACTTAATTCCTGTATACTAAGGGCTGCAAGACCATATCTTACATCAATTGAACGCAAATCAAACACTTTAATTAAGCTAAGCCCTCACTAGATTGACGGGCTATTATCCCGCGAAACTTTAGTTAACAGCTAAACACCCTAAACAACTGGCTTCAATCTACTTCTCCCGCCGCCTAGAAAAAAAGGCGGGAGAAGCCCCGGCAGAATTGAAGCTGCTTCTTTGAATTTGCAATTCAATGTGAAATTCACCACGAGACTTGGCAAAAAGAGGGTTTGACCTCTGTCTTTAGATTTACAGTCTAATGCTTACTCAGCCATTTTACCTATGTTCATCAATCGCTGATTATTTTCAACAAATCACAAAGACATTGGCACTCTATACTTACTATTTGGTGCTTGAGCTGGAATAGTAGGTACAGCTCTAAGTCTTCTAATTCGCGCCGAATTAGGTCAACCAGGGACTTTACTGGGAGATGATCAAATCTACAACGTAGTAGTAACTGCCCATGCATTTGTAATAATTTTCTTCATGGTTATACCTATTATAATTGGAGGATTCGGAAACTGATTAGTCCCATTAATAATTGGAGCACCCGACATAGCATTCCCTCGAATAAACAACATAAGCTTCTGATTGCTCCCCCCATCATTCTTGCTCTTACTAGCATCCTCAATAATTGAAGCTGGCGCAGGCACAGGTTGAACTGTCTATCCTCCCTTAGCTGGTAATCTAGCACATGCAGGAGCTTCTGTCGACCTGACCATTTTCTCTCTCCATCTTGCAGGTGTATCCTCAATCCTAGGTGCTATTAATTTTATTACCACAATCATCAACATAAAACCACCGGCCATATCACAATACCAAACACCTTTATTCGTTTGATCAGTCTTAATTACAGCAGTATTATTATTACTAGCACTTCCAGTCCTAGCAGCAGGAATTACCATACTATTAACAGACCGTAATTTAAATACCACCTTCTTCGACCCTGCAGGAGGAGGAGATCCTATTTTATATCAACATTTATTCTGATTTTTCGGTCATCCCGAAGTTTATATTCTTATCTTACCAGGCTTTGGAATAATCTCACATATTGTCACATACTACTCAGGCAAAAAAGAACCGTTCGGTTACATAGGAATAGTATGAGCTATAATATCCATTGGCTTCTTAGGCTTTATCGTATGAGCCCATCACATGTTTACAGTAGGTATAGACGTTGATACACGAGCATACTTCACATCAGCTACCATAATCATTGCCATCCCCACTGGTGTAAAAGTATTCAGCTGATTAGCAACCCTTCACGGAGGAAATATCAAATGATCACCCGCTATACTATGAGCCCTAGGGTTTATTTTCCTATTTACAGTAGGAGGCTTAACTGGGATCGTATTAGCCAATTCATCACTAGACATTGTACTCCACGACACATACTATGTAGTAGCACACTTCCACTATGTCCTATCTATAGGAGCAGTTTTCGCCATTATAGGAGGGTTTGTTCACTGATTCCCCCTATTCTCAGGATATACACTCAATCAAACTTGAGCAAAAATTCACTTCACAATCATATTTGTAGGTGTAAATATAACATTCTTCCCTCAACATTTCCTTGGCCTATCAGGAATACCACGACGTTATTCTGACTACCCAGATGCATATACAACATGAAACACTATCTCATCTATAGGATCCTTCATCTCACTCACAGCAGTTATATTAATAGCATTCATAGTATGAGAAGCATTTGCATCTAAACGAGAAGTATCAACAGTAGAACTAACCACAACTAATCTTGAATGACTAAACGGGTGTCCTCCACCATATCACACATTTGAAGAACCTGTCTACATCAACCTTAAATAAGAAAGGAAGGAATCGAACCCCCTCTGACTGGTTTCAAGCCAACATCATAACCACTATGTCTTTCTCAAAAGTATGAGATATTAGTAAAATTTATATAACTTCGTCAAAGTTAAGTTATAGGTTAAAACCCTATATATCTCCATGGCATACCCTTTCCAACTAGGATTCCAAGATGCAACATCTCCTATTATAGAAGAGCTTCTCCACTTTCATGACCACACACTAATAATTGTATTCCTAATCAGTTCTCTAGTATTATATATTATTTCACTCATACTTACAACCAAATTAACTCATACAAGTACTATAGATGCTCAAGAAGTAAAAACCATTTGAACCATTCTACCAGCCATCATTCTAATCCTAATTGCCTTACCATCACTACGAATCCTTTACATAATAGACGAAATCAACAACCCCTCCTTAACCGTCAAAACTATAGGTCACCAATGATACTGAAGCTACGAATATACAGACTATGAAGACCTGAACTTCGACTCCTATATAGTACCCACATCAGATCTAAAACCTGGAGAATTACGACTACTTGAAGTTGATAATCGAGTAGTCTTACCTATAGAAATAACAATCCGAATACTCATTTCATCTGAAGATGTACTACACTCATGAGCTGTACCTTCTCTAGGCTTAAAAACGGATGCCATTCCAGGACGCCTAAACCAAACAACCCTAGTAGCTATACGACCAGGACTATATTACGGGCAGTGCTCAGAGATCTGTGGTTCAAATCACAGCTTCATACCTATCGTTCTTGAACTAGTCCCACTAAGTACCTTTGAAAAATGATCTGCATCAATACTTTAAAGTCATTAAGAAGCTATATAGCATTAACCTTTTAAGTTAAAGACTGAGAGTTAAAAATCCCTCCTTAATGATATGCCACAACTAGACACATCAACATGATTTATTAACATTATATCAATAATCATTACACTATTTATTATATTCCAATTAAAAATTTCAAAACATCTATATCCACATAACCTAGAACTAAAAACAATAAAAACAACAGGACATAGTACCCCTTGAGAATCAAAATGAACGAAAATTTATTCGCCTCTTTCGCTACCCCAACAATAATGGGCCTACCCATTGTTATCCTAATCATTATATTCCCAAGTATTTTATTTCCTTCATCTAACCGATTAATCAACAACCGCCTAATCTCCATTCAACAATGACTAATTCAACTTGCATCAAAACAAATAATATCTATCCACAACCACAAAGGACAAACATGAACACTAATACTCATATCACTAATTTTATTCATTGGCTCAACCAACCTACTGGGCTTACTACCGCACTCGTTCACACCTACTACACAACTATCAATAAATCTAGGCATAGCCATCCCACTATGAGCAGGTACGGTATTCATAGGTTTCCGTCACAAGACAAAAGCATCTCTAGCCCATTTCCTCCCTCAAGGAACCCCCATCTTCCTAATCCCAATATTAATTATCATTGAAACCATTAGCCTATTTATCCAACCAGTAGCCCTGGCCGTACGACTTACAGCCAACATTACTGCAGGACACCTCCTAATTCACTTAATTGGAGGAGCAACACTAGCTCTAATAAACATCAGCCCCACCACAGCTTTCATCACATTTATTATTCTTATCTTACTTACTATTCTTGAATTCGCAGTAGCTTTAATTCAAGCCTACGTATTTACTCTTCTAGTAAGTCTCTATCTACACGACAACACTTAATGGCCCACCAAACTCACTCATATCATATAGTTAACCCCAGCCCTTGACCACTTACAGGAGCCTTATCAGCCCTTCTCATAACATCAGGCCTAGCCATATGATTCCACTTTAACTCAACACTACTACTGTATATAGGACTAACAACCAATTTATTAACTATATATCAATGATGACGAGACGTCATTCGAGAAAGCACATTCCAAGGCCACCATACACCAACAGTCCAAAAAGGACTCCGATATGGCATAATCCTGTTTATTGTCTCAGAAGTATTCTTCTTTTCAGGATTCTTCTGAGCCTTCTACCATTCAAGTCTAGCCCCAACACCTGAACTAGGTGGTTGCTGACCACCCACAGGCATCCACCCCCTAAACCCTCTAGAAGTACCCCTTCTTAACACCTCAGTACTTCTAGCTTCTGGAGTTTCTATCACTTGAGCTCATCACAGCCTAATAGAAGGAGACCGCAAACACATATTACAAGCCTTATTTATCACAATCTCATTAGGAGTTTACTTCACCTTACTCCAAGCCTCAGAATATTATGAAGCATCATTCACAATTTCCGACGGTGTATATGGCTCAACTTTCTTTGTAGCAACAGGCTTCCACGGATTACACGTAATTATTGGCTCTACCTTTCTTATTGTATGCTTTCTACGCCAACTAAAATTCCACTTTACATCTAATCACCATTTTGGCTTCGAAGCAGCCGCCTGATACTGACACTTCGTAGATGTAGTATGATTATTCCTATATGTATCTATCTATTGATGAGGATCGTATTCTTTTAGTATCAAACAGTACAGTTGACTTCCAATCAACCAGTTTCGGTCAAACCCGAAAAAGAATAATAAACCTAATACTCGTACTACTCATTAACACAGCATTAGCCTCACTCCTCGTATTAATCGCATTCTGACTACCCCAATTAAATATTTACACAGAAAAAGCTACTCCTTATGAATGCGGATTTGATCCCATAGGATCAGCACGCCTACCTTTCTCCATAAAATTCTTCTTAGTAGCTATCACGTTCCTATTATTCGACCTAGAAATCGCACTCCTACTACCGCTACCATGGGCATCTCAATCAACAAACCTTAAAACCATACTCACAATAGCTCTAATCCTTATTTCACTATTAGCCATCAGCCTAGCTTATGAATGAACTCAAAAAGGATTAGAATGAACCGAATATGATAATTAGTTTAATAAAAACAAGTGATTTCGACTCACTAAATTATGACTTATCTCATAATTATCAAATGTCCCTAGCCCACATCAACATTTTTCTAGCATTTATAGTATCCCTTATAGGATTATTAATATATCGATCTCACCTAATATCCTCACTACTATGTCTAGAAGGTATAATATTATCACTATTTATCATAGCAACCATAATAATCCTAAATTCCCACTTCACACTAGCCAGCATAATACCCATCATCCTATTAGTATTCGCAGCCTGTGAAGCAGCACTAGGACTATCCCTCCTAGTTATAGTATCTAATACCTATGGAATAGACTATGTACAAAACCTTAACCTACTTCAATGCTAAAAATTATCCTTCCCACTGCAATATTAATTCCACTAACATGATTATCAAAAAAAAGCATAATCTGAATTAATACTACAATATATAGCCTACTAATCAGCCTCATTAGCCTACCTCTTCTAAATCAACCCAATGATAATAGCCTAAACTTCTCACTACTATTTTTTTCTGACTCCCTATCAGCACCTCTCCTAGTATTAACAACATGATTATTACCACTAATAATCATAGCCAGTCAATATCACTTATCAAAAGAATCACTAACTCGAAAAAAACTGTACATTACAATGCTAATTCTACTTCAAATATTTCTAATCATAACCTTTACTGCCACAGAACTAATCTACTTTTACATTATATTTGAAGCAACACTAGTACCAACACTTATCATCATCACCCGCTGAGGTAACCAGACAGAACGACTAAATGCAGGTCTGTACTTTCTATTCTATACACTAGTAGGATCACTCCCACTTCTAGTTGCATTAATCTCCATTCAAAATCTTACAGGCTCACTAAACTTACTACTAACTCAATATTGAACCCAACCACTACCTAACTCCTGATCCAATGTATTCTTATGAGTAGCATGCATAATAGCATTTATAGTAAAAATACCCTTATACGGCCTACACCTGTGATTACCAAAAGCACATGTAGAAGCCCCTATCGCCGGCTCCATAGTACTAGCAGCTATTCTACTAAAATTAGGGGGCTATGGAATACTACGAATCACGATCATCTTAGACCCCTTAACAAGTTATATAGCTTATCCATTCTTTATATTATCTCTATGAGGAATAATTATAACAAGCTCCATCTGCCTCCGCCAAACGGACTTAAAATCACTCATTGCTTACTCCTCCGTCAGTCACATAGCCCTAGTAATTGTAGCAACCCTCATCCAAACACCCTGAAGTTACATAGGAGCCACAGCCTTAATAATCGCTCATGGCCTAACCTCATCAATGCTATTTTGCTTAGCAAACTCAAACTACGAACGAATCCACAGCCGAACTATAATCCTAGCCCGCGGACTCCAAACACTCCTACCATTAATAGCAGCATGATGACTACTAGCAAGCCTGACCAACCTAGCTTTACCTCCCACAATTAATTTGATTGGAGAACTATTCGTAGTTGTAACATCATTCTCATGATCTAATATCACTATTATCCTAATAGGAATCAATATCACTATTACTGCCTTATACTCCCTTTACATACTAATTACAACACAACGAGGCAAATACACATACCATATCAACAATGTAAAACCATCATTTACACGAGAAAACGCACTCATAGCCCTACATTTACTACCCCTCCTACTATTATCACTCAACCCCAAAATCATCCTAGGAATTACATACTGTAAATATAGTTTAACAAAAACATTAGATTGTGAATCTAACAATAGAAACTCAAAACTTCTTATTTACCGAAAAAGTATGCAAGAACTGCTAACTCATGCCCCCATGTATAACAACATGGCTTTTTCAACTTTTAAAGGATAAGAGCTATCCATTGGTCTTAGGAACCAAAAAATTGGTGCAACTCCAAATAAAAGTAATAAACATATTCTCCTCCCTTATACTAACCTCATTACTAATGCTAACACTACCAATCGTCACAATCACTTTTAACCATTACAAAAACGATCTATACCCCTACCACGTAAAAAACATTATTTCATATTCTTTCATTATTAGCCTCATCCCCACAATAATATTCATTCACTCCGGCCAAGAAACAATCATCTCAAACTGACACTGAATAACAATTCAAACTCTGAAATTATCGCTTAGCTTCAAACTAGACTACTTTTCAATAATCTTCGTACCAGTAGCCCTCTTTGTCACATGATCCATTATAGAATTCTCAATATGATACATACACTCAGACCCTCACATTACCCAATTCTTTAAATACCTTCTTATATTCCTAATTACTATAATAATCCTAGTTACAGCTAACAACCTATTCCAACTTTTTATCGGATGAGAAGGAGTCGGAATCATATCATTTTTATTAATCGGCTGATGATATGGCCGTACAGACGCAAACACCGCTGCTCTACAAGCAATTTTATACAACCGCATCGGAGACATCGGATTTATTATATCAATAGCGTGATTCTTATCAAATGTAAACTCATGAGACCTACAACAAATCTTTATACTCGACCCCAACCACACAAACCTCCCACTAATTGGACTCCTACTAGCTGCAACCGGAAAATCCGCTCAATTTGGATTACACCCTTGACTCCCTTCAGCCATAGAAGGTCCCACACCAGTATCAGCCTTACTTCACTCAAGCACAATAGTTGTCGCAGGCGTGTTTCTATTAATTCGCTTCCACCCTCTAATAGAAAACAACAAACTAGCTCAAACACTAACATTATGCTTAGGAGCTATTACTACACTATTTACAGCAATATGTGCACTTACCCAAAACGACATCAAAAAAATCATTGCCTTCTCCACTTCAAGTCAACTAGGACTAATAATCGTAACCATTGGCATCAACCAACCATACTTGGCCTTTCTACATATCTGTACCCACGCATTCTTCAAAGCCATACTATTCATATGCTCCGGGTCCATCATCCATAACCTAAACAACGAACAAGATATCCGAAAAATAGGTGGTCTATTCAAAGCCATACCCTTTACCACAACCTCCCTTATCGTAGGTAGCCTAGCACTCACAGGCATACCATTTCTTACAGGATTCTACTCCAAAGACCTAATCATCGAAACTGCCAACACGTCATACACCAACGCCTGAGCCCTAACAATTACTCTAATTGCTACATCCCTAACAGCCGTATACAGCACTCGAATCATCTTCTTCGCGCTCCTAGGACAACCACGCTTTCCTACTCTCATTACAATTAACGAAAATAACCCTTCATTAATAAACTCCATCAAACGCCTTCTAATTGGAAGCATCTTCGCTGGTTTCTTCATTTCTAATAACATCTATCCTACTAACATCCCAGAAATAACTATACCTCACTACCTAAAAATAACTGCCCTTACCGTAACTATCCTAGGCTTTACTCTAGGACTCGAACTAGGCTTAATAACATATAACCTAAAACTCAAACACCCCTCAAGCCTATTCAACTTTTCAAACCTCCTCGGATATTTCCCAACCATTATACACCGAATCCCCCCACTCATAAACCTATCGATAAGCCAAAAATCAGCATCCTTACTATTAGACTCAATCTGACTAGAAACAATTCTACCAAAATCAATCTCTCACCTTCAAATGAAAACTTCAACACTGATCTCAAACCAAAAAGGCCTAATCAAATTATACTTCCTCTCATTTCTAATCACCATAACCTTAAGCTTACTCCTACTTAACCTCCACGAGTAACCTCTAAAATAACTAAAACTCCAATAAACAGTGATCAACCCGTAACAATAACAATTCAAACCCCATAACTATATAACGCAGCAACCCCTATAATTTCCCCACTAAAAACCCCTGAATCCCCAGTATCATAAATCACTCAATCTTCCACGCTACTAAATCCAAACATAAATTCCGTCTCCCCACTCTTCACAACATATAAAACCAAAATCAATTCCATTAATAATCCTAAAAGAAATGTACCCAAAACAACCACATTAGATACCCATACTTCAGGATACTGCTCAGTAGCTATAGCCGTCGTATAACCAAAAACCACCAACATACCCCCCAAATAAATCAAAAACACCATCAACCCTAAAAAAGACCCGCCAAAATTCATGACAATACCACAACCAACCCCACCACTCACAATCAACACTAAACCCCCATAAATAGGCGAAGGCTTTGAAGAAAACCCCACAAAACTAATCACAAAAATAATACTCAAAATAAACACAATATATGTCATCATCATTCCCACATGGAATCTAACCATGACCAATGACATGAAAAATCATCGTTGTATTTCAACTATAAGAACACCTAATGACTAACATCCGAAAATCCCACCCACTAATCAAAATCATCAATCATTCATTTATCGACCTACCAGCCCCATCAAACATCTCATCCTGATGAAACTTTGGCTCACTCTTAGGAATCTGCCTGATCCTACAAATTATTACAGGCCTATTTCTAGCTATACACTATACATCAGACACAACTACCGCTTTCTCATCTGTAACCCACATTTGTCGAGATGTAAATTACGGATGAATCATCCGCTACCTTCACGCCAACGGAGCATCCATATTTTTTATCTGCCTGTTTATTCACGTAGGACGAGGCCTATATTATGGATCCTACACATTCCTAGAAACATGAAATATTGGAATCATCCTACTATTCACAGTAATAGCAACAGCATTCATAGGCTACGTATTACCATGAGGCCAAATATCTTTCTGAGGCGCAACTGTAATCACCAACCTCTTATCAGCCATCCCGTACATTGGTACTAACCTTGTTGAATGAATCTGAGGGGGGTTTTCCGTCGACAAAGCTACCTTAACCCGGTTCTTCGCATTCCACTTTATCCTCCCATTTATCATCTTAGCCCTAGTAATCGTACACTTATTATTTCTCCATGAAACAGGATCCAACAACCCATCAGGAATCTCGTCCGATATAGACAAAATCCCATTCCACCCATACTACACAATCAAAGACATCCTAGGCTTTCTAATACTAATCTTAATGCTACTCATCCTAGTACTATTCTCACCCGACCTACTGGGAGACCCCGACAACTATACCCCAGCCAACCCCCTCAGCACTCCTCCCCACATTAAACCAGAATGGTATTTCCTATTTGCCTACGCAATCCTACGATCCATCCCCAACAAACTAGGAGGTGTATTAGCCTTAATTCTCTCCATCCTAATTCTAGCAATCATTCCAATACTCCACACATCAAAACAACGAAGCATAACATTCCGACCACTAAGCCAATGCATATTCTGACTACTAGTAGCAGACCTACTCACACTCACATGAATCGGAGGACAACCAGTCGAACACCCATTCATCATCATCGGTCAACTAGCATCAATTCTATATTTCTCCTTAATCCTAGTATGCCTACCCATCATAGGCATAATCGAAAACAACTTCCTAAAATGAAGAGTCTTCGTAGTATATCCATTACCCTGGTCTTGTAAACCAGAAAAGGAGAATAACCCCTCCCCAAGACTCTCAAGGAAGAAGCTATAGCTCCACCATCAACACCCAAAGCTGAAATTCTACTTAAACTATTCCTTGAACTCACAATTGAATGATAAAAATCACAATGTGTAACACATCAGTATTAGAATCCTCATATACTCACGCCCTATGTATATCGTGCATTAAATTGTTTGCCCCATGCATATAAGCATGTACATTATATTGTTGATCTTGCATAAGACATAAATTGATTAACACAACATAATGTGAATAAACAACACGAGTATCATATTCCAAAGTCTAACGATTGACTTTACATAATACATACTGTTATTAATCGTACATACCCCATTCAGTCAAATCATTTCTCGACAACATGCGTATCACCGTTTACAACAAATTCTTAATCACCAAGCTCCGAGAAATCATCAATCCTTCCACAACGTGTCCTCGTTCTCGCTCCGGGCCCATAAATCGTGGGGGTTCCTAAACTGAACTGTATCCGGCATCTGGTTCTTACTTCAGGGCCATCTCACCTAAAATCGCCTATTCTTTCCTCTTAAATAAGACATCTCGATGGACTAATGACTAATCAGCCCATGCTCACACATAACTGTGATGTCATGCATTTGGTATTTTTTATAATTTGGGGATGCTATGACTCAGCTATGGCCGTCTGAGGCCTTAACACACTCAAACATATTGTAGCTGGACTTAAATTGAACGTGGTTCACCCGCATAACCTAACCATAAGGTGCTATTCAGTCAATGGTCACAGGACATACACACGTATACGCATACACACGTATACGCATACACACGTATACGCATACACACGTATACGCATACACACGTATACGCATACACACGTATACGCATACACACGTATACGCATACACACGTATACGCATACACACGTATACGCATACACACGTATACGCATACACACGTATACGCATACACACGTATACGCATACACACGTATACGCATACACACGTATACGCATACACACGTATACGCATACACACGTATACGCATACACACGTATACGCATACACACGTATACGCATACACACGCGCACTATCAGGTATACAATTATCTTAACCAAACCCCCCCTCCCCCCATTAAGCCTTACGCCCATGTATCTACTAGAGCTTTGCCAAACCCCAAAAACAAAGCCAAACACATGAAATCTACAAAGCCTAATTTTCTTTTCAACCAATAAAAATACCCTAAACTAATACCAGCATGCTACTTCATCCAATAAAATTTATGTAGACTGACATCCCCCTAGATCTGAAAAATAAATTTTTTTAACGTTCTCAACCAATTATACAACAACAACTAATCCAAAAATTCTTT